AGAATATAATTTCTAAATTGAATTTTTTCAATAAATTGAAATTTGCACATATTCAAATATATTACTATATATATATAATTTATATAATTTTATGTAATTTTAAAAATAAAAATATTGAAATATGTAATTTTTAAGATTTTGTTATTTGTGCATCCGGTCCTTTATAATTGAAAGCCCTCTCTTGTGGAAATATTATCCTTGTCTTTGTTTATGTCTTGGATTGGAACAAATTACTATAATTCGCCCCCGCCTACGGATCAATCGACATTTTTCACAAATTTTACGAACAGAGGCTCTTATTTTCATATTTGTCATTCCTTAACTTAATCCCGAATCCATTTTATTGGAAGAAAATATGGTTTCCTTAAATTTTGAATTTCTAATCGTACCCCTCAAAACAAATAATGTTGAGGCTGAAAAAACAGTCTAATTAAATAACTTATACTTCTATTTTTTCTTTTCCTGTCGTATACATATAAAAGAAGAGTACGTCGAACCTTTTCGGAAATATAGTCTAGAATCGTATTTTCATTATTTAAATTTAAATGAACCTGGAACATACCCCTGGAAATTGATTCAGTAATTTAATTAAACCATCATGAATCCGTTTTTTTATTCCTATTCCCGTTAAACCCTTTTCACGTATTCATTAAAGTATGAGGAGTGATATCATATCAGAGACCTGTGTTTTCTCTCTCTTTCCTTTTTCATAAAAATTTATAGAAGTTTTTTTTCATATAATTCGGATATCAGAAAGATTACCATATATAACATAAAACTTCTCCGCCGATTCTTTCTAATCGAGCCTCTCGATCTGTCATTATACCTCTAGAAGTAGAAAGAATTACGATCCCCATCCCTCCTAAAATTCTCGGAATTTTTTGATAATTAGAATAGATTCGTAGACCAGGTGTACTGATCCGTTTTAAATTCAAACTCGTTTTATATGATCCTCTTCTATTTCTTCTATACCGTAGAGTTAAAACTAAAAAAGATTTTTCCCTTTCCCTATGTTTTCTCACGTTTTCAATAAAACCCTCTCGTAAAAGCATTTTAACAATGTTTTCGGTGATGTTAGTAGATGGTATTTGAACCGTTCCTCTTCTATTCATGTCAGCATTTCGTATAGAGGTTATTATGTCAGCGATGGTGTCCTTACCCATAATAAAGGAAAATAAATGTTGCCCTTTACCTTCGATATAATCAGCATGCTCCTTTTTCTATTTTTTTTTTTTTCAAAAAAAAAAAAAAATATCGAATATTGAATATATTGAATTGAATATAATAATAAGATTTTAAATTCTATATATATTATTATATATGATTTTTATCTTATTTTAATTTTATTAATTATTTTCTTATTTTTTTTAGGTTTTGAAATATTTTTGGGGGGATTATGAAATATTCAAATATTCTTTTTAATATTTAATTACAAATATTTTTTTTTTTAATTATATATAATAATTACTACTAATATAATAATTACTACAGAAGGTATATGTGTAAGACATAATCTATTAATTAATCTATTTCATTCACAAATGATATATCGTTTCGTCTTATAATACCTCGGGTGCTAATGAAACTATTTTAGTGAAATTTAACTGTCTCAATTCCCGGGCGATTGCGCCAAAAATTCTAGTTCCTTTTGGATTTCCTTCTTGATCAATAACAACTGCAGAATTATCATCATACTGTATTATCATGCCGTTGCTACGTTTGAGTTCTTTACAAGTACGTACAATTACAGCTCTGATCACTTCTGATCTTTCTAAAGACGTATTTGGTACTGCTTCCTTGATTACAGCAACAACAATGTCACCAATATAAGCATATCGTCGATTACTAGCTCCTATGATTCGAATACACATCAATTGGCGGGCTCCGCTGTTATCGGCTACATTCAAATGGGTTTGAGGTTGAATCATATCATTTTTATTTTATCTGTTCTTTCAGTCCAAAGCTTGAAGTAAAAAAAAATATTCTGTATTCAACAAAAAAAAGAAACCTAAAATTGCAATTCTTTTTCATCCTAAAGACCTCTTTCCTTTGGTTCTAATTATTATCTTGAAATAATGAATTGAGTTCGGATAGGCATTTTTGATGCTGCTATTGAAATAGCCCTTCTGGCTATATTTTCTGCGACTCCGCCCATTTCATAAAGTATTCTACCTGGTTTAACGACAGCTACCCAATATTCGGGAGATCCTTTTCCCGAACCCATACGCGTTTCGGTAGGTCTTACTGTAACCGGTTTGTCTGGAAATATGCGTACCCATATTTGTCCACCTCGGCGGACATTTCGTGACATTGCCCGCCGCCCTGCTTCTATTTGTCTAGATGTGATCCAAGCGGGCTCAAGTGCCTGAAGAGCATATCTTCCGAAGCAAATATGATTACCTCGATAGGATATTCCTTTCATTCTTCCTCTATGTTGTTTACGGAATCTGGTTCTTTTGGGGTTATAGTTGATGGTTGTTTCTAAATTCCATCGCTATTA